TATCTAATAGTAAGAAATGTCAACAAGGAAATCTTTTGTATAGACATTCGAACCACTGTTGGTCATATTTCTTTTTATCGAGAGATAGAAGAAGCCGTACAAGGGTTTTGCCGGGCTTGCTCATATAGTACCTAAGCTAAAAAATTCTATGATACCCGCGATAATTCGATTCGGGTCTCCCCGTCTCAACTAGTATTCTAATTCGTGAATTTCTCCGCTAATCAAGATCGAGGAAAGGCAGTCTTCGAATCACTGACTCAAATCCATTGTCGAATCCTACTCAACTGAATAGCGAGGTACTTATGGCAGAACGGGCCGATCTAGTCTTTCACAATAAAGCGATAGATGGAACTGCCATGAAACGACTTATTCGCAGATTAATAGATCACTTTGGAATGGCATATACATCACATGTCCTGGATCAAGTAAAGACTCTGGGTTTCCAGCAAGCCACTACTACATCCATTTCATTAGGAATTGATGATCTTTTAACAATACCTTCCAAGGGGTGGCTAGTACAAGATGCGGAACAACAAAGTTTAATTTTGGAAAAACACCATCATTATGGGAATGTACACGCGGTAGAAAAATTACGTCAATCCATTGAGATCTGGTATGCTACAAGTGAATATTTACGACAACAAATGAATCCTAATTTTAGGATGACTGATCCTTCTAACCCAGTCCATATAATGTCTTTTTCGGGAGCTAGAGGAAATGCATCTCAGGTCCATCAATTAGTAGGTATGAGAGGATTAATGTCGGATCCTCAAGGACAAATGATTGATTTACCCATTCAAAGCAATTTACGCGAAGGACTCTCTTTAACGGAATATATTATTTCCTGCTACGGAGCTCGCAAAGGAGTTGTGGATACTGCTGTACGAACATCAGATGCTGGATACCTCACGCGCAGACTTGTTGAAGTAGTTCAACACATTGTTGTACGTAGAACAGATTGTGGCACCATCCGAGGTATTTCTGTGAGTCTTCAAAATGGGATGATAACAGAAAGAATTTTTATCCAAACATTAATTGGTCGTGTATTAGCGGACAATATATATATGGGTTCACGATGCGTTGCCATTCGAAATCAAGATATTGGGATTGGACTTGTTAATCGATTCATAACCTTTAGAGCAACATCAATATCTATTAGAACTCCCTTTACTTGCAGGAGTACATCTTGGATCTGTCGATTATGTTATGGCCGTAGTCCCACTCATGGCGACCTGGTCGAATTGGGAGAAGCAGTAGGTATTGTTGCGGGTCAATCTATTGGGGAACCCGGGACTCAACTAACATTAAGAACTTTTCATACCGGTGGAGTATTTACAGGCGGTACGGCGGAACATGTACGAGCTCCTGATAATGGAAAAATAAAATTCAATGAACATTTGGTTCATCCCACACGTACACGTCACGGCTATCCAGCTTTTCTATGTTATATAGACCTATATGTAACTATTGAGGGTCAAGATATTCTACATAATGTGAATATTCCCCCAAAAAGTTTGATTTTAGTTAAAAATGATCAATATGTAGAATCAGAACAAGTCATTGCCGAGATTCGCGCCGAAGCATCCATCTTGAATTTTAAAGAGAGGGTCCGAAAACATATTTATTCTGACTCAGAGGGAGAAATGCACTGGAGTACCGCTGTGTACCATGCACCCGAATATACATATGGTAATGTTCATCTCTTACCAAAAACAAGCCATTTGTGGATATTATCAGGAGTTCCGCACAGATCCAGTATAGTCCCTTTTTCGCTCCACAAGGATCAAGATCAAATAAATATTCATTCTCTTTCTGTCGAACGAAAATATATTTCTAACCTTTCAGTGACTGATGATCAAGCGAGACATAAATTGTTTAGGTCGGATCCTTCTGGTAAAAAGGAGGGGGGGGTTCTTGATTATTCAGTACCTGATCGAATCATATGTAAGGGTCATTGTAATTTTATATACCCCGCTATTCTTGACGAGAATTCTGATTTATTGGCAAAGAGACGAAGAAATAGATTCATCATTCCATTACAATCGAATCAAGAACAAGAAAAAGAACTAATACCCCGTTCAGGTATCTCGATTGAAATACCCATAAATGGTCTTTTCCGTATAAATAGTATTCTTGCTTATTTCGACGATCCTCGATATAGAAGAAAGAGTTCGGGAATTACTAAATATGGGACTATAGAGGCGGATTCTATCGTCAAAAAAGAGGATTTGATTGAGTATCGAAGAACAAAAGAATTTCGGCCAAAATACAAAATGAAAATAGATCGATTTTTTTTCATTCCCGAGGAAGTGCATATCTTACCCGGAGCTTCTTCCATAATGGTACGGAACAATAGTATCATTGGAGTAGATACGCGAATTACTTTCAATATAAGAAGCCGAGTAAGCGGATTGGTCCGAGTGGAGAAAAAAAAAAAAAAGATTGAACTCAAAATATTTTCGGGGGATATCTATTTTCCTGGAGAGACAGAAAAGATATC